TTACCTCATTATTCGAAATAAAGTTTTTGAATATTTCAAACAAATCCCGAAATTCCAAACTACCTGTTATCCAGTAAAGACCTAAAATTCCTAATAATAAACCAAAATCTCCTACACGATTAGTTATAAACGCTTTTTGACAAGCATTTGCCGCGATAGGGCGTGTGAACCAAAAACCTATTAAAAAATAGGAACACATTCCAACAAATTCCCAAAAGATATAAATTTGTATCAAATTCGAACTGGTAACTAATCCCAACATTGAAGTATTAAAAAAACTCATATAAGCAAAAAATCTCCAATATCCTTGATCATGAGACATATAATTGTCACTATAAATAAGAACCAAAATTCCAACAGTAGTGATTAATATTGACATAATAGAAGTAAGTGAATCAATCAAGTGGCCAAACTCTAAAGAAAGATCATTATTGATAGTCCAAGACCATACATATTGATAGATAGAACTGGTATTTTTTTGATGAATAGACAAATCGATTGAAAAAATCATAACTATACTTAACAATAAAATACTAGGAAAAGCCCACACACGGCGAAGATTTTTTGTTGCCGTCGGAAAAAGGAGAAGTCCCGTTCCTATTAACATAGGAACTAGAAGTGGAATGAAAGGTATAATCCACGAATATTGATACGTATATTCCATACAAAAAAATACAAAAAATCTTTTTCTTCTTAATCTTAATGAGTTTTGTTTCTTATTCGCCGGTTTTAGCTCGTTTGAAAGGTTCAGTTAATAAAAGAGAAATTAAGATATGCAAAACTTAAACAAAATTCTCTATTCTTAATTTTTATTATTTTGAATCTTTGTACAATAATTTCAATACAATATTGCAAAGCACGAAGTGAAAATGAGTCAAATGATATGACAAAATTCTTAATAAAAAAGAAACTCTCTTTTTTGGTTTTTTAGTTTTTAATATTAATTTAATATTAATAAAAAAGAAAAATATTTATAAAAAATAAAATGAATTATTATATATTATAATAATTTACACCTCATAGAGTTAGAGTGAATAGAAAAAATTACACCAAAAAATTAGTTTATTTTGATATGAATCCCTCTCAATAAAATAAAAATTTATTGAGTTTGTTTATTCCGAAAAATTTTAGTTCATTTTTGAACTAATTGATTATTTTTGGAACTAATTAATTATTTCCCATTACAATAAAAGACATATAAGTTTGTAAAAAAGATTATGATATTCAAGAGTTTACTTTACATAGCAGAGAAAAAGTAAGATACATTTTTTTTTAATTAAAAATCATGTATCTTTTATAATAGATTAACGACCGGTCTGATTCCATTTTCAAATTAAAATTAGGCACACTCTTTCTTCGAGCTTGAGCAATTCATTTTTAAGCAGGATAAGGGTTGATTTCTTAAACTTTTTCGATTTATTTTATTCGATGTATAAATGGAGTACGACGAAAATAGACAGAGATATAACCAGACAGACAGTCTTCTTTTTTTTTGTAAGAATTCTATAAAATATTACTAGGAACAAAAAACAAAAAGACTATGTGATTTTTACATATGCATATTTTTTTATGAAGGGAATGTAACCTAGAAAAAAGTGAATAGATATAGGTCTAATTAAAGAACAATTCATTTTGAACAATAGATGTCTTTCACATGAACTATAGTAATGAATAAACTAGTATAATTTTTTGAATGGCAGTTCCAAAAAAACGTACTTCTATATCAAAAAAACGGATTCGTAAAAATATTTGGAAAAAAAAGGGATATTGGACAACATTGAAATCTTTTTCCTTAGCCACATCTCTTTCTACGGGGAACTCAAAAAGCTTTTTTGTGCAACAAATACAAATATTGGAGTAATCTCTGAATTTAGCCGGACTCGAAGAATAGACTAATTTCGTTTATTCTTTTCCAATTTTATTTCGTTTTTCTATATCTATAAATATAAATATATAATTTAAATATAAATATTTAAATATAAATATATAATTTTTTCTATTTTTTCTATAGCTATAGATTTATAATCGATTTCTTTATAAATATCTATATTATATATAGAAAGAATGGTACTGGTTTTTGAAACAACAAAAGAATAAACATAACAAAATTTCAACTTTTTGAAGTATGTTTTCTCATTTTTGGAATGAAGAGTTTAATTTTCCCCATCGACCAAATAATCAATAAAAAAGTTTTTTTGTTTTTTTAGTATTAGTATATTTTATTAAGTAGATAGAAAATCTTTAGTAAAAAAAATAAATGAAATGGGACACATTTTTGGGCATTGGAACTAATTGATTTCAAACTTGTTTTTGTAAATTTTGAAGTACTATATTATATAAATTACTATTCTATAAATTACTATATCTTTAAATTACTATCACTAACCATATTAACTAGCTATATATATATTTATATTCTATATATATTTTTTAACCCAATTGAAAAGAAAAGTCACCCTTCCCTTTTATTTGTTTATTGGAGATAATAATTTTCAAATTGAAATGCTCCAAAATGGATCTTAAAAAAAAAAAGAGGATACAATTTCGATCGAAATAAAAATTGTATCTGATATCTTAATAATTTTTTTTTAATTGGTTTTCGAAATATTAACTTTTCGACACAACAAAAATTCTAATGATTAATACAAAGCTCTGCAAATGTTTATTTATATAAATTCTTGGAATAGAATGCTAACTAAATTTGTGATTCATAAAAATACTATATTTTCTTTCAAAAATAAATGCATATTTTTTAATTATTATTATTTTTATTTTTAAATTCTTAAATTTATTATTTAAATTTATTATTATAAAATTATATATTTATTTTTTATAAAATTGGATTTATTTAATTTAAAAAAAAAAAATGAATCATTTAAAAACACAAAAGAGAAAGCAAATTTTGTGGATCAGAGGTTGAAGTCAGAACTGTTTAGATCTAGTTACAACAGTGCCATTTTGAGGAAGGATAAACTATGAAAAAGTCCACTCCCATTACTAACTTAATTTAAATAAAACTGACACTCGAAACGAAAAACGAATGATAATAAGAATTCTTATTGTAATTGGAATATTCAAAAAAGAAAAATTATTTTATATTTCGATTTTTATGTTTACTAAACAAATATTGTATTGCATTTGAATTGACTCTTTCAATCTCGACGATTTACTAAAAATAGATTATTATGATTTCGAGCAAGCCGCTATGGTGAAATCGGTAGACACGCTGCTCTTAGGAAGCAGTGCTAGAGCATCTCGGTTCGAGTCCGAGTGGCGGCATGGCATCTTATCTTCGAATCTTCGAAAAGAGTAAGTCCTAGAATGAATTCCATTCCCGATTTTCATTCCTATAATTAGTAGATCCTTTTTTATTTATGATATTTTCAACTTTAGAGCATATATTAACTCATATATCATTTTCGGTCGTATCAATTGTAATTGCAATTCATTTGATAAACTTATCACTCAATGAAATCGTAGGACTATATGATTCGTTGGGAAAAGGCATGATAGTAACTTTTTTCTGTATAACAGGATTATTAGTTACTCGTTGGATTTTTTCGGGACATTTACCATTAAGTGATTTATATGAATCATTAATCTTTCTTTCATGGAGTTTTTCCATTTTGAATATGATTCCGTCTTTTACTTTTAAAAAACATAAAAACCATTTAAGCACAATAATCGCACCAAGTGTTATTTTGACCCAAGGCTTTGCCACTTCGGGTCTTTTAATCAAAATGCATCAATCCACAATATTAGTACCCGCTCTCCAATCCCATTGGTTAATGATGCATGTAAGTATGATGGTATTAGGCTATGCAGCTCTTTTATGTGGCTCATTATTATCAGTAGCTCTTTTAGTCATTACATTTCGAAAAGTCATAAGTATTATTGGTAATAGCAATAATTTTTCTTTTTTCAATGTAAATGAGTCATTTTCTTTTGCTGAGATCAAATACCTGAACAAGAGAAATAATATTTTACGAAACACTTCTTTTCTTTCTTTTCGAAATTATTACAGGTCCCAATTTATTCAACAATTGGATCGTTGGAGTCATCGTATTATTAGTCTAGGGTTTCTCTTTTTAACCATAGGTATTCTTTCGGGAGCAGTATGGGCTAATGAGGCATGGGGATCCTATTGGAATTGGGATCCAAAGGAAACTTGGGCGTTTATTACTTGGACAATATTCGCGATTTTTTTACATACTAGAAAAAAATTGGAAGGTGTAAATTCTTCAATAGTAGCCGCTATGGGCTTTCTTATAATTTGGGTATGTTATTTTGGGATCAATTTATTAGGAATAGGATTACATAGTTATGGTTCATTTACATCAAATTGAGTTTAAGTGAATTGAATAAAGAAGGGGTCTGACAAATACAAACATAGTAAGCATATAATAAAACTTCACATAAACCGTCGAGAACCCCTTAGAATCCACTAATGTAGTCATTCAAGGGGTTCTCCCAAACATCAAAGACATCTGGTTACAATTCCTTTTTGTAAGTTAAGATGATAGAATAAAAAGATTTCTTTTTTCATTGTATAATGGACACTATTAAAAAAAAAGAGAAAGAAATCTTTTTATTTTTATTTCATGAAAACTTTCTATAAAAAATTCGATAGAATAGCTTCGACCTTGTCAACTGATAATGAGAAAATAAAATCCGGATAAATACCAATACCTATTACAGGTATAAGGATCGAAATCGAAATAAATAACTCTCGCGGCCCAGAATCAAAAAAATAAGAGTTTGATGTATTAAAAAGAGTGTATCCATAGAACATCTGGCGTAACATAGATAATGAATAAATAGGAGTTAATATCATTCCAATGGCGGTTACAAAAGTAATTAGTATTTTTGTCATTAAAAGAAATTTTTTACTCATAATTATTCCAAAAAAGACTATCAATTCTGCAACAAAACCGCTCATGCCTGGCAATGCAAGGGAAGCCATCGATAAGATACTGAACACCGTGAATATTTTTGGCAGTGGGATAGCCATTCCACCCATTTCGTCGAGATAAAGAAGACGTATTCTATCATAACCCGTTCCTGCCAAGAAAAAAAGCGCAGCGCCAATAAACCCATGCGAGATTATTTGTAAAATGGCTCCATTGAGTCCCGTATCGCTTATCGAACCAATTCCTATAATTATGAAACCCATATGAGATACAGAGGAATAAGCTATTCTTTTTTTTAAATTACGTTGACCAAGAGATGTTGAAGCAGCATAGATTATTTGAATTGCACCTAATATCATTAACCCGGGAGAGAATATAGAATGAGCGTGAGGTAATAATTCCATATTAATTCGAACCAATCCATACGCTCCCATTTTTAATAAAATTCCGGCTAAAAGCATACAAGTACTGTAATGTGCTTCTCCATGGGTGTCTGGTAACCATGTATGTAAGGGTATAATCGGCGATTTTACAGCAAAAGCAATAAGAAATCCAATATAGAATATTATTTCCAGTGCCAAAGGATATGATTGATTAGCTGATGTTTCCAAATTTAATGCTGGTTCATTGGAACCATATAAACCGATACCTAGAACTCCCATTAATAAAAAAACGGAACTTCCTGCAGTGTACAAAATGAACTTTGTAGCTGAATACAAACGTTTCTTTCCCCCCCACATGGATAAAAGTAGATAAACAGGAATTAATTCTACTTCCCACATGATGAAAAAAAGTAAAATGTCTCGAGAAGAAAATGATCCTATTTGACCGCTATACATTGCTAATATCAGGAAATGGAATAATTTGGATTCCCGAGTAACCGGCTGAGCCGCTAAAGTAGCTAAAGTGGTGATAAATCCCGTGAGTAAAATCGGTCCGATAGAGAGCCCATCTATTCCGAATCTCCAATAAAAATCAAAAAAATTTATCCATTTATAATTCTCCGTCAGTTGCATTAATGGATCGTCCAATTCGAAATGATAACAGAATGCATAGGTTGTTAGAAGGAGATCTATTAAGCATATACAAATAGTATACCAGCGAATTACCTTATTTCCTCTATGAGGAAATAAGAAGATTAAGGAACCCGCGGATATTGGCAAAACTACAATTATTGTTAACCAAGGAAAAAAATTCGTGGTAAAAATAAGATACACTTGGGCCAGAAAACCCGTGCTCAAAATTACTTTTTTTTTATGTTTTGAACACGGTGTTTTTGTCAGTAAAAAACGTATTCGTGTGGGGTTTTTTGAAACGTATCAATCAATAAGCTAGACCCATGCTTCTAGTTGTTTCATGCCATAAATAAACTCGAACACTCAAGAAATCCGTCGGACAGGCAGATTCACATCTTTTACAGCCGACACAATCCTCTGTTCTTGGAGCAGAAGCAATTTGCTTAGCTTTACATCCGTCCCAAGGTATCATTTCTAATACATCTGTCGGACAAGCTCGGACACATTGAGTACATCCTATACAGGTATCATAAATCTTTACTGAATGTGACATTGGGTCTATTAGTTTTTGAAAATCAGAAATTTTCGATCTAGTAAAACTTTTAAATGAATCATATATTTATACACCAGATGAATCAACGATTTACCAGACGTTTTCCAATCAATCTACTTCTGGATGAAATTCCTAAAAGAAGGCCAAGATACTTTGATTTCTTACGTTTTCGTAAACATGATCATACGTTATGTATCATACATGTTAATTGGGAATTGATGAATATTCATATTCTACTTCTACTTTTAATTAATATTCTATAATTTTTAATTAATATTCTATTATGATTAATATTCTTTTTTTTTATTCATTTATTTATTTATTCAACAAATTCGATTGATTGATACGAGTTGATTTTCTGTTACGATAAATTGATGAAACAATAGCTGGTCCGATAGCTGCTTCAGCGGCTGCAATAGCTATAACAAAAATGGAAAAAATATTTCCTTTTAATTGACGACTATCAAAAAAATCAGAAAATGTTACGAAATTTATATTAACCGCATTCAGTATAAGTTCAAGACACATAAGGGCTCTAACCATATTTTGGCTCGTGATCAATCCATAGATACCGATAGAAAATAAATAGGCACTCAAAACAAGTATATGTTCGAGCATCATTGACCAACTCCTTATAAATTTCGATTCATTTCAATATGAACAACATTTCAATCAACGGATTCGATTGACTAGAGAATCGAACAAAACCAAAAGAATACATTAAATCGAATAAAAAATTATTTTAAACAGAAAACAAACAATCTTTCCCTTTCACATATAATTGAAAGGAAATGGATGGGATAAGATAGAGCAAAATGGAATTTGAATTGCTGTTGATTGTTCGAAAGATTTATTACTGTCGGGCCACAACAATTGCACCTATCAAAGCAGCTAAAAGAATTATTGAAATGAGTTCAAATGGAAGAAAAAAATCTGTTGATAAATGAATTCCAATTTGTTGACTATTACTTATCAAATCTTGTTCGATAATCTGATTTGATCTTGTAGTCCAAATAATCCCGTACCATGATGTATCTGGAATAGTAGTCATTAGTGAAACAAAAATACTTATACAAACCATCAAAGTAACTCCGTCCCCAACGGTCCAAAAATAAAAATGGTGGGAATATTCTGAACCTTTCATGAACATCACAGCAAATATGATTAAAACATTTATAGCTCCCACGTAAATAAGTAGCTGTGCCGCAGCTACAAAATGGGAGTTTGATAAAATATAGAATAAAGATATACAAACAAGAACCAGTCCCAACGAAAAGGCAGAAAAAATTGGGTTGGTAAATAATACTACTCCTATACTTCCTAATATAAGAACTGATCCTAGAAAGACTAAAAGAAAATTATGTATCGGTTCAGGCAAATCCATTATATGGAAAATAAGAAATAAATAAATCGAAATCTCATGACCTTATTGATACGACCAGGAAAAAAGTTTATATACTAAATTACTAATTGAATTAACTCCTAAGAAGTGTGAGTTGATATAGGTACAGTCCTAGGAAGAATCTCATTCTTTATACGAAAGAGTAGTTAGAAGCTATACTCTCTCTCTATATATAGTATATATTTATTCTATAATTATAATTAATTCCATTTTTGTAAAAAATTACAAATCTATTTTACATTTCGAGATTATTATAATAATATTTATTCTATCTATCTATATCGATCTGTATTTATTTAATTTTTTAATATTTTAATCCTATAATATTTACTATTGATTTGATATATTTTAAATATATCATTATTTATATGATTTCATTTTTTTAATTATATGGAATCCATTAGATTATTTTATATTTTTTTATATATATATATATATAAATATATATATAATTTATATAATATAATTATATAATTATAAATATAATTATCTCATTTTGATTTGAATATTTGAATTGAGGCTAGTTTAAAATTGTTCGAATTGTATAATCGTCAATTACTGACATTGGTAAACGGCCCAAAGCAATTTGATTATAATTCAATTCGTGACGATCATAAGTCGAAAGTTCATATTCTTCAGTCATTGATAAACAATTTGTTGGACAATACTCAACGCAATTACCGCAAAATATACAGATCCCGAAATCAATACTGTAATTAAGCAATCGTTTCTTTCGAATAGAAGTTTCCAGTTTCCAATCAACAGCAGGTAGATCTATAGGACATACACGAACACATACTTCACAAGCAATGCATTTATCAAATTCAAAATGGATTCGACCGCGGAAACGCTCCGATGTGATTAATTTTTCATAAGGATATTGAATAGTTACAGGGAAACGATTTGCATGGGATAGGGTAATCATAAAACTTTGACCAATATACCTTGCAGCTCGTACTGTTTGTTGACCATAATTCATGAACTCAGTTACCATAAGGAACATATCGTGAATATCTATGAATAACTTTATTTTGTTTCTTTCTCTTGTTTGAGACAAGTTATCAATATAGAATATTCATTTTTTACATTTTACAGTGAAAGCAGTTGAGATGAAGTTGTTAATAATAGATTACCGAGAGAAATAGGTAAAAGAAATTTCCATCCAAGATTTAATAATTGGTCCATTCTTAGTCTAGGTAAAGTCCATCTTGTTGTGATAGAAATGAACAAGAAAAAATAAGTTTTAGCTAATGTAATAAAGATACCAATTGTAGTTCCAAAAACTCCACACGCTTTATTTATTTCAAAAAGTTCAGAAATGAATATGTATGGGGTAGGGGTATTCCAACCGCCTAAGTAAAGAACCGTTACAAATAATGAAGAAACTAATAGGTTTAAATAGGAAGCAACATAAAATAAACCAAATCTTATACCTGAATATTCGGTTTGATAACCGGCTACTAATTCTTCTTCTGCTTCTGGTAAATCAAAAGGTAATCTTTCACATTCCGCTAGCGAAGAAATTAGAAAAACAATAAAACCTATAGGTTGACGCCATAAATTCCACCCCCAAAAACCATATTTTGATTGCGAATCCACTATATCAACTGTACTTAAACTGTTAGATAATCATAGTCGGTGATAACATTACTGTTCCCATCGCTATTACAGAACCGTACATGAGATTTTCACCTCATACGGCTCCTCAAAGGCCATAAATAAATCTAAGGACGGCACCGTTTATTTCTCTTGATATATCCCTAAGATAGGTGGGATTCATTTTTATTGGATGGTCCTGAATTAAACCAATTGAATTCTGTCTGTTCGAATTATAATAATAAAAAAAAAAATAGAAATAAATTAAATAAAAATAAAAAGGTACTTCTGAATTGATCTTATCCCCTAAAAAATGGAATTTGTTGAGTAATAACTTAATTCTTCAATAAAATACTCCTTTAATTTATTAATAACAATAACCTATCCTTTTTGATTACAAAAAAGAATATGAATTAAGATATGACTCCATGAAATATGCATATAAGAAAGAATAAAAAAGGATCCCTGTTTGTTTATTGCTTATTGGAATTGTATTATATTAATTATATTAATGGATTCTTTCTTTTTTTCCTTCTTAGTTTTGGTTTTGTTTTCTTTTTTATGTACAAAAGGAAGACTTAAAAAAATTTTAAAGGATTATTTCGTTTATGATAGTTATATTTATTTAATCGGTGGATAGTAGCCTATACTCTGGACCGGAATTGTGGGGAGTACTACCTGATTATTTCTACCAATTTTAAGCCCCAATTAGTATTCTTTTTATATTCTGGAGAAATACTCTTTTGGATAATATAATTTACATAATCTCTATTACTAATCCTTTGTGTATCTTGGTGTTTCTAACTATCCAATCATTTTATTTTTTATCAATCCCCTACTCCTTTATTTATCGTAATACATGTATGGTAATTCATACAAATGATAGTGAAAACTCAATAAGGTTGGTCTTTTGAGCCCGCTTCAAGACAGGATGACTAAAACAACCAATCTTGGGGGAAATGGCCCTTTCCATTTTTTTCCACTTCATTTTTTTCTTAATACATAGAAAATGAGACTCAATATTTTGACTGCAAATTAAAAATAAATACAAGCTGTTTTATTTCACCCATCTAACTATCTGATTTAGTTTCTCAATTCGAACTCCGAATAATAATAATGAATAAAAAAATGAAGATATCTATTCAATTTATTCTACTTCTTTTTCTTTCCTATAAAACCTAGAAAAAAAGGAGCATGGAAAAGTTTCTGTCTCACCGAATCGCACGTAGAGATATTGATAACACACATAGAGTTAATGGTATTTCATAACTAATCGATTGAGCAGCAGCTCGTAGACCACCCAAAAAGGAATATTTATTATTTGATCCATATCCGGACATAAGAAGTCCAACGGGAGCAATACTCGAAATAGCAATCCATAAAAAAACACCAATATTAAGATCAGCTAAAATAAAGTTATAGCCAAAAGGAATTACTGAATAGCTTACTAGAATTGATATGACTGATATGGATGGTCCGATACTGAATAAACGAGTATTCCCCCTAGATGGAAGAAGATTTTCTTTGAAAAGTAGTTTTGTTCCATCGGCTATAGCTTGAAGAACTCCCAAAGGACCGGCGTATTCAGGTCCAATACGCTGTTGGATCCCTGCGGATATTTCTCTTTCTAGCCATACAATCACTAGTACACCTATTGTGATTCCGAATACAAGAGTAAAAATAGGGACAAGTATCCATAGAATTCCATAGACCTCTTTTAAAGATTCCAATCTGGAAAAAGAAGTGATATCTTGTACTTCTATTGTATAAATTATCATTTCAACGATCAACTTCTCCCATAATGATATCTATGCTACCTAGTATCGTCATAATATCAGCCAATTTCATTCTTTTAACTAACTGAGGAAGAATTTGCAAATTGATAAAACCTGGTGGACGAATTTTCCATCTCCAAGGAAAACCATTCTTATCCCCTATTAGATAAATTCCTAATTCTCCCTTTGGTGCTTCAACTCTCACATAAAGTTCTTGTTTCGGCAATTCAAAAATCGGAGAAGGTTTTTTACTAATGAATCGATATTCAAAATCATTCCAGTCTGGATCCTTTTCCCTATCAAAATCAAAGCAGCGTAATTCTAAATTCTCATATGGCCCGCCAGGAATTCCTTCCAGAGCCTGTTGAATAATTTTTATGGATTCCGTCATTTCACCAATTCGGACTAAATAACGGGCTAACGAATCTCCTTCTTTTTGCCATTGAACTTCCCAATCCAATTCGTCGTAACACTCATAATGATCAACTTTACGAAGATCCCATTCTATTCCGGAAGCCCGAAGCATTGGTCCTGATAAACCCCAATTTATTACTTCCTCTCCACCAATAATGCCGACTCCCTCAACTCGTTCTAAAAAAATAGGATTTTGCGTAATAAGTTTTTGATATTCAACAACCCCTGTTAAAAAATAATCGCAGAAATCAAAACATTTATCTATCCAGCCATGAGGTAGATCAGCCGCTACTCCTCCGATACGAAAAAAATTATGCATCATTCTCATACCGGTGGCAGCTTCGAATAGATCATATATTAATTCTCTTTCTCTGAAAATATAGAAGAAAGGAGTTTGTGCACCAATATCTGCCATAAAAGGTCCAAGCCATAGCAGGTGAGAAGCTATACGACTCAACTCCAACATAATTACTCGGATATAGCTGGCTCTTTTTGGTACTTGAATATTTCCTAACTGTTCCGGTCCATTTACGGTTATTGCTTCGGGGAACATAGTAGCTAAATAATCCCAACGTGTTACATAAGGCAGATATTGTATAATTGTTCGGTTTTCTGCAATTTTTTCCATCCCTCTGTGTAAATAACCCAATATTGGTTCACAATCAATAACATCTTCACCATCTAGAGTAACAATGAGTCGAAGAACACCGTGCATTGATGGGTGCTGAGGACCCATATTGACTATCATGAGGTCTTTTCTTGTAGCTGGGACATTCATAGGTTTTTCCTCCATTCATTGAACTGCTTAAAACAAAAATAAGTTCATCAAAATTCAAGATCTAATAAATCGAATAATTAAAAGAATTCTTCAAATTAACGAGTTTGTGACTCCCGAATATCCAACTTATTTATTAATTTTTTATAACGTATTCCATTTATCTTTGACAAATAAGACAGTAGTCGTTGGCGTTTTCCCAGAATTTTACGTAAACCTCTTTGAGATAAGTAGTCTTTTCTGTGCAATTCCAAATGTGAAGTAAGTCTTCGTATCTTATTGGTGAAATTGAATACTTGAAATTCAACCGATCCCGGATTTTCTTCTTTTTTTTCTTGTGAAATAACTAGTATAAATGAATTTTTTACCATAAAAAAAAAGCTTTCCTCTCCTCTTTTTTTTTTATATATCTATCTATATATATAGATAGATATTTTTTTATCAGTAATAATAATAATGACACTATTTTTTTAATTTGCTATATATAATAATCTTAATTTCCTTAAGCTTAAGAATTCCTAATTTTTTTTTTCAAATTGAATTTCTTATTGTTAATCAATTCAATGTTTATGCATTCATAAAATACAAATTTTTTTTAAATAAAAAAAGAAGAAGATTTTGTTTGATTCATTTCCAGATCGAATGGATACATCATTCAATTAGGATCATGCCTCCAAATATAAGGTAAGGAAAGACAATACGTGTGTGTATTTATTTGTCTTCGCAGACCAGATATGTTACGAGAAAGAGAAGAAATAAAAATATAGATTAACGAATTTTCAATCGCGGATACATCTGTATCCTTACCATACTGAAACGGCTGCCATTATTGGTATCAAACCAATATCGATTCATACAAACTAAATCTTCTACGCGATAATTTGGCCAAAGAAATAATTTAAAATAAATTAGTTTTTTTTTATCTCTATCAAGATATTTCCTTTTAGCAAAAACTTGACAGAAATTATTTACTTTATTCCCATTGTAAAATGCCATATTTTGATGCATACCACCTCGATTCCCAGAATTGAAACAAATTAGAATTCTCAATTCTCTACGACGTCTAGAGAAAAAAATATTTTCAGGAATAAACAAATCATAATGATTCTTTTCTTTATTTTCAGTCATCTTTTGATGTCTTGTAATGGGTTCATCAAAATTCGTCTTATCAACATAGCTTTTTTCTGGGTATCTTTGATGAAATTGAAATTTGTGCTTACTTTTATGAATCAATGAAACACCTATGGTTTGATACATAAAAAATTGTCCATTGTTTTTTATAGACAGACGAACTGGTTCGACAACAAATGTTCCTTTATTTTTCATCAATTGTGGAAGGAGTAAATCCTGAATCATCATAATATCTAGACTTAGATCTCCTTTTTGAATCGAGGAAATAGCAACGTCTTTTAGATTTGTCAGTCTAAGCAAGAGACAATATATTTCGATATTATTCATTATTTTTTCATCTAAACAATTATTCCATTTCAATTGAAAACGCAAATACCTTTTTAGTAAGAAATTTAGTTCTTCTATATTGTTCTTGTATTTTATTTTTTGTGCTGGTGGTATAAAAATATCTATTTTTTTCTTTCTGATGATACTTTTATTTTCATTATCATTTTTTTTTACATTAAAATTGAAAAAAAGGAATTTGATTGGTATGATCCATGGTTTACTTGTATATGTTTTATAAAATTTTACAAATTTTGAGAAGAACCAAAGTTCCAGATTCGATATGGAACGATTTAGTATTTCTACATTCATTCCCATCCAATCAAAAAAAAAACTTTTTTGATTGGACGGTTTGATTTCTTGGTGAATCATAAGATAATAATCGGTATCAATCCAGGCCTCAATATCGATCTTATTTCTAAGATCAAAATTCAGAAGTCTCCAATCAAAATATTGTCTATCCAGGTTTTTTTCCATATCTAGAATACCATCTTCCCCTATATAATTCTTGATAGGGATATCATATTCCATATCAAATAATTTTCGTTTACGCGTGTTGTAATTATAAGAAAATGTTTTGTCATTATTGGCTTGTAATGGTGATCTATATCGAGAAACAGATGAGTCTTTCTTATCTACATAATTAAGAGATTTATATGATAAAAGATCATATCTATATTGTTTTTTAATTTTTTTTTTTCGATTTGTTAATAAGTTTACTTCTTCTTTTTTGTAAAGAATTAATCGGTTTTTTTCATATGAATCACATTTGCTTAAAATTTTTTTTTTTTTTTGAGCCATACGACATTCATTGATTCTATTTCGCCATTTTTGTGATACTAATATAGACCATCTACGCTGAGATAAATCATATTGATAATGACCCCTTAACCAATTTTTCCATTGATTCATTACAGAATTGTGAGTCTTCTTATGTCTTAATTTGGACTGGCACATTCCTTGTATCCCCCCAAAATACTCCTTTATTTCATTCTTAAGAAAAAGGGATGTTCCAGGATATTGAAAAACGGATCTTAACTTATATTTAGATAAGTCAATAACTTGGGTTTGTGATAATTTATAAAATACATATGCTTGTGAGAAAGAGGGTACATCACAAAAAATCTGTGAATTACCAATATTATAAATTGATTTTTTTATAATCGAAATAAATTGAATTATCTTTTTATTTGTTTTATCAATTCTCTTTTCATTTGTTTCATTATGGTAAGTGTATTTATTAATAATTTTTTTTGTTGATTCAACAAAAAGTTGGACATTCATGCTAGGAATATTAATAATACGTAGAAAGATATCTATAGATATCCTTTCAATGAAAAATTGAAAAACAAAATATGATTTGTGGATTGATCGAATATTTCTTCTTTTAAATATCGACCAAATCGTTTGGGGGGATTCGAATCTTTTTCTTTTATCATCAGAACGTGTTTTGTTAAAACTAATATTTATCTCTGGAGTTCGAAACCCCTTTTTCTTATTTTTTGTAATTTTTTCTATTTGCTTTATGATTGTCTTTGTTCGATCATTGAGATCTGTTATTTTTTTTTTTTTCAATGAAAAATTTGTCCAATTAATAGATTGAATTGGAATGGACGATTCGTAGCTCATTCGATTACTATTACTGATTATTGAATCTTTTTGAGTTTCACTCACTTCATAGATTTCTCTCAATTCAAATAAAGTAATTTGATTTCTTTTTGATAATTTTTTTCTTATTTCTTTTAGAATTTTTTCTTTTCTAAATAGAATATTTTTCCTGATCCATTTTACTCTTTCTTTTGAAACATTTAGAATTTTTTTTTCGGTTAAAACTTTTAGAAATAGAAAAAAAAAACAATTCAAATTTTTAATTCTTTTTTTTAGTTCTTTAAAAATAGGATCAAAAAAAAATGAAAAGTCAAATGAGATAGGAGAACCAAAAGGCAATTCAACTTCCATTCCCCAAGTGCTTAAAAAGCAAAAATTGACTTCTTTTTTTTGCGCTTTTTTTTTCGTTTTCGTTGGATCCTTTTCTTTTTTGGGGGATCGTAGTTTCGATCTGTGCCAAGGTTTCAGACGAAAAGGAAATAGTATCTTTATCTGAATACCTTCTGAGAGCCATTTTTTTGGAAATTCTGTTTCTGATAATGGAACGCCGTCATAAGTACATTTAATATGTATTTCTCTATTCAAATCTTTTAAATCCTGCGACCATTCGGGAATTTGAAAAAATAGCATACGAATAATATTTTTAGTTATTATCAATAAAGGGAATATAATATATTTTCTAAGAATCGCGTGGGTTAATAATAAAATACCTCTTACTGCTTGAGCAAATACAATGCTATCCCAGGTTTCTGCTATTTCCATACGCTTTTCTTCATCTTGGTCGTATTCTTTTCTTTTTTGCTCCTCTTCCCTCTGTCTTTTTTCTGTCTCGTCTTCCGCATAATCCGAAATTTGGAATTCTCTGTTTTTCCACATCCCTTTTTTAAAATGAAAAAAAGTTTTCATTGGTTCCAAAATAGTAAAAGAAAACCAAGAGTATTTCTTAAATTTGTCCGAAAAAAGAGGAGAATGCGCGTTTGCTTGAAACAGTTTCCAAGTAACTGTTTTGCGTCTTTGAGCGCGTATAGCTCCTATTATTATGTCTCGACGAAAATCCGATTGTTGTACATAACGTATTAAAGCTAATTCCTCTTCTACCCTTTTTTTAGATTTTTTATTACTATCCTGGTTATCGGTAGAAGTTTTGTCATTCTTTGAGTTCTTATTAATAAAAATCACTATACGTTTGGATTTTCTTGAACGAATTTTATAATCCTCGGCTTCGTTTTCGTTGTTTTTTTTATTTTTTTCCTCTTCCCTTTCTCCTTCGATTTGTTCCAACTCGTCAATAAATTTGTATGACGATGGAGAAACTGTTTTCCTTATTTCTTTTTTCCCAATCGATTTTTTTCTATTTTCAATAGTTTTATCGTTCGGATCAGTTATAACTGCGTCAAATAAAAATTTCATTTTTTTTTTTTCATCTTCTGAAGTAATTCGTATTTGTTCATGTTTTGGAAATGAAAAAAGTCGCTTAAAATTAAAACTTGATACTGATTTTCCTTTTCCATAAAATTGATTGATTAAGTTCAAAATAGAACGAATTTCAGTTGAGAATGATTTTCTATCAAACATATCCATTTTCTGTTCAAGTTCTGAATAATTAATATGAAAAAGTATACCATGAATCTTATTTATCCAAATGTCATTTTTTGTGTAAGTTTTATTTTTGATTAAGAGCGAAAAACTGTTTTTGATTCGTCCGCGATAGGGTCCGTTCAAGAAAGGGTCATATATTTTAGGTAAGTGTTTTTTTTTAGTCTCATCATTACCCAATCGAATTCTTTTTTCGATTATATCCATAGCAAGAAATTTCTTATCTAGAGCTTTTGCACTATTAAAAAATTTTTTGCTTAGGCTCTTTCTTTTTTTTTCATTAGTGGAACTCCAATAATTATTCAATTCATCAGAGAGTTTTTCTGTTGTCAAGAGAGACATTTTTCTTTGCATCATTTCAACAACTGTTGACAAACTAGGTGGGTACGTAAAAGATATT